TCCATTCTATGGCCCCTAGAATGCCAATATTAGCACGAATCGTACGGAAATGTAACTCAGTATTCAAACAACTATTCAGAGTTCCTAGAGCTCCTTGTACGGCTTGTTGGAAAACCCGTTGTCGGACCTGATTCATCGCTCTTTGTTTTTCAAAATAAAGGGTTTCATTTTTAGACTTTTCTAATTGTTCCAAACTCATAGAAGTAGCATTAATCAAATTTGCTTTTTCTCGTTCTATCTCAGAGTATCCATTCATCCGATACTCATCTGCTTCTAGTTCGACTTTCTGTAATCGAAGCCGAGCTTTTTCGAGTTGTTCAAGGGTCCCTCTACGCAATTCTTCCGAATTTCGAATAGTACTTAAGATCCTCTGTTTTCGATTATCTAATAAATCTTTTAATGAAAGTAGATTATCTTGCTATTAAGTTTACAACTTTTATGATCTCTTCCCGAACCAAACATGAATCTTTCGATTCATTTGGCTCTCACGCTCCTTTTTTTCTTTTTTGCTATGTATTATGGTTATTTCCATATCTTTTTTTTATGTAATGAGCCTATCCTCTATCCTCTTTTCTCTTTGTATTTCAATATACGGAAACGTATATAAGACTAGCTAAATATTAAGAGGACTCTTCCGACTAGATAAAAATCTATCATGGTCAGCAAAGTTGTTTCTTTATTTGTTTTGCTCTGTTAGTTAACAATTTCATTAAGAAAAACGAAGTAAATAAAAGGAAAATGAAAATTGCTAGAATTATTTTTCTTTCCTTAAATCCAAAAAATTTCTCTTTTTTTTATACACAGGTCGTCGATTCGGCATTGGAAAAAGGGCAGGGTGCCCCTCTAGTAAATAGTTCAAACCATTTTATCGATATGAGTGTTCTATATCAGATAAATTCGACACTAGCTATTTCCCGTTTTAAGCATTTGGATACTAATAAAGCATTTCGATACTAATATAGTTGTAGAAAGAGTACCCCTTTTTGCCTGGACTTCAAGCAGTTTAGCTTTAACCGTGTTAATGGTCTCACATTATTGGTCTATAGAGAATCAAAGTAAATTTACCAATGAGTCGCGAAATGCTATGGTTCTTCCATATGATTTCTGAAGTTATTCAGAAGTAATTCGTGGAGATCGTGCACCTTTTCTTATTTATCCCAAAATAAAAATACTAAAAAATATTCTAAGGTGCAGCCGGATAGATCCAATCTATTCTTGAAATAGACAACTCGCACACACTCCCTTTCCAAAAAAAATCAATACGCCAACCACTACAGTTAGATTTATTAGATTTGTTGCTAAAATATCGGTATTAAGCCCGAAACTCCCAGCGAATGGCCAGTGAGCTAAAAAAACAAAAGAATGGGTTACATTTTTCATATGCTCTCCTCTTATAGATAGGACGAACAAAGAAGAAAATTTTTCGATCACTTACTTCGCTCGCCCTTTTTTATCGGTTTTTTTAATGCAATTTTTTTAATGCAAATAGATTCAATCTAATAATTTCTTTTAGATTAAGTCTTAGGTCTCGTTTGATCTGTGAAAGATCTCCTTTGTTAAAATGTTCCCAAAATTCCTAAAATAAAAGGAAAAAGACTTTCCACTATCCTAAACTAAAGACGGGAAGGAAGAGGGCGAGCATATCTTCTACCTAAATTGATCATGCTCAAATCAACCCTTCCCGGGGTATTGTCTGTCCCGATAAATAAAAAATTCCTGGAATAATATAATAAATAAAAGTATTGATATACTTGGAATTACAGAAGTAAATACCAATTTACTAAAAAAAAGAAAAAAGTATCTAATCTAAAGGACTTATTTTCTTTTTTAGGATTAAACAAAAGGGTTCGCAAATAAAAGCGCTAGTGCCACAACTAGTCCATAAATTGTTAAAGCTTCCATAAAAGCTAGACTAAGCAATAAAGTACCTCGTATTTTCCCTTCTGCTTCTGGCTGTCTCGCAATACCCTCTACAGCTTGTCCTGCAGCAGTACCTTGACCAACTCCAGGCCCAATAGAAGCAAGCCCTACAGCCAATCCAGCAGCAACAACGGAAGCAGCAGCAATTAGTGGATTCATGGTGAGTTCCTCGTGTCAAAAAAAAAAAAGAAATGGTTAAGGATACAATCAACCAAGAAATTATTACTTTTAACTTCTAAGCTCTATTGGGTAGAAGTAACTAAAAAGTACAAATTGAAATGATAATCTAAATCATCCGAACTACTTCGAGATCTCGTTTTTAGTTTCTAATCATTAGAGGTTTGTGTAAATCCATATGCTTTTCATTATTCTATTTCTCTTTCTTTCCAACCAACCACCCTTTCATTCCATCTTTTTTGACTTTTCGATATCCTTGAGTTCCCTTTTTTTCCCTTCATCTAATCCATAATAAAAGACGAAATACAGAAAGAACCCCTATTGAAATCGAACTAATCCAAATCCAATAGGAATCAAATAAAGATATATAATTGAGAACAATATGCTGCATAGAACTGGATATGGAATCCAATTCCGGAATTCTATATATCGGATTAGATAATGAATCTAATCTAACTTATAAATAAATAAAATCCTATATACATTTGTATCTTCTATTTTGTTTGCATATTTTCTTATTTTCTATTGAATCCAATTCCAAAATCATTCCTTAGAATTAGAAAGCCGCACAAAAGATGACTGTCTTATAGACATTAAGGATATAGATCTAACTGGATTTCGCCCCCCCTGAATGCATATATAATTTAACAATTCCGTAATATAGTCTATTCTCTCTCCTACAACTCTAGGTTACGCATTTCGAACTAGTTCGTTTTCTAACCAGGAGGATTATCTGCAACCATGCATGAATTGGGCTAAGCTAAAAAAAAAGACTATTTCGAAAATTAGTCAATTCAATGATGACCTTCCATGGATTCACCTATATAGGCTGCGGCTAACGTTGCAAAAATAAGAGCTTGAATACCACTTGTAAATAATCCAAGAAACATGACCGGTATAGGGACTACTAAGGGGACTAAAGAAACAAGAACAACAACGACTAATTCATCTGCCAATATATTTCCGAAAAGTCGAAAACTAAGCGATAATGGTTTTGTGAAATCTTCTAGGATGTTAATTGGTAAAAGGATTGGGGTTGGTTTAATATATTTCTCGAAATAACTCAATCCTTTTTTGCTAAGACCCGCATAAAAATATGCCGCTGATGTGAGTAAAGCTAAAGCAACAGTAGTATTTATATCATTCGTGGGCGCTGCTAATTCCCCATGGGGTAACTCTATAATTTTCCAAGGTAAAAGAGCACCCGACCAATTCGAAACAAAAATAAAAAGGAACATAGTTCCAATAAAGGGAACCCAGGGACCGTATTCTTCTCCAATCTGAGTTTTGCTCAAATCTCGAATAAACTCAAGGACATATTCGAAGAAATTCTGACCGTCAGTTGGGATGGTTTGTGGATTCCGAACAGCTATGATAACCGAACCTAGCAAGATAGTAATTACGACCCAAGAAGTGATGAGTACTTGGGCATGAATTTGGAAACCTCCTATTTGCCAATAGAAGTGTTGGCCTACTTCTACGCCTGATATATCATACAACCCCTTGAGTGTTTTAATGGAACATGGTGTAATATTCATATTGTCCTCTGATAAAAATTGAACTTCAAAAAAGGAATTCTTTTGATTCAACCATCTCTTTCTCAACTCAGCAACTTGAAGTATTAATCTTATATTTAGGATACCAAGAAATCACATCAAATGATAATATATATCAATACCCTCTAATATATATCAATATTCCCCCTCTTTTATCTAGGCAAAACAAAAAAAAATAGTAACTGATCCCATAAATCTACGTAGTTGCTTAAGAATTCACTATTCTTCTTAATCTTAATCAATGATTTCTTATATAGAGAGAACGGCCCTCACAAATTGCAAATACTAATTTGTTAAGAATCAATCGAATGGAAGTCATAGTGTCATCGTTGGCAGGAATCGATATATTCGCGAGATCTGGGTCACAATTTGTATCGATTAAAGAAATAGTAGGAATCCCCAAAATGGCGCATTCCCGAAGAGCTATATACTCTTTTTGCTGATCAAGGACGATCACAATGTCAGGCAACCTCGTCATATATTTAATCCCGCCGAGATATCTTTGCAAGGTAGATAATTTTCTCTTTAAGATTGCCACATCTCTTTTTGGGAGATGGTGGAATTTTCCCATCTTTTCTTCCGCTCTTAAGTCTCTAAATTGAGAAAGTCTAGTTTTGGTAATCGACCAATTCGTTAACATACCACTGAACCACTTTTTATTAACATAATGACAACGAGACCTTATTGCAGCTGATGCTACTAAATCCGCTGCTCTTTTTTTGGTACCAACAATTAAGAAGCTTTTTCCCTGACTTGCCGCATCAAAAACTAAATCACAGGCTTCTGATAAAAAACGAGCCGTTCTAGCGAGATTTGTAATATGAGTACCTTTACGCTTTGCCGAGATGTAAGGGGCCATTTTAGGATTCCATTTCTTAATACCATGACCAAAATGAACTCCTGCTTCTATCATCTCTTTCAAATTGATGTTCCAATATCTTCTTGTCATTTTTTCCACACTTCTCTTTTTTTTTCTTTTTTTCGTCTTACCATTACGGAATTGATTTCTTTTTGAAGATTAAGAAAGAGCCGAAATATCTTGAAATAAATAATAATTGTTCCGATGGAACCTTCTACTCAGAATTGGCCATTGATACATGATATAAACAAACACAGCCTTAATAAATTAACTGACTTCTTTTATTTAGTAAAATATGAAAATACAAAATCTAAAATCAGACCTGTTAGCATTCTAAGGTCAAAAGTCTAGTTTCAATTAAAGTAAAAAAATCTGCTTTATATGCTTTATATATCCTTAAATCGTATAAATGGGAGTAAATGGGGGTTCTGATGTCTCATAGAAATTGTTTGTTACGTCAGAATCAGAAGAAACTAATTCTGTATGGAGAAACAAAATATCTCTCATTTCCGACGTGAATAATTTTTTTTTTTGAATTTCGAAATAAAGGTTCTTGTCTTGTGGGAAACGATGCACAAATTTTTGGAATCCGGTACCAACAGGTATAATTCCCCCCAGAACTACGTTTTCTTTCAGGCCTTTCAACCAATCAATACGACCTCGTAGGGCAGCTTTTGCTAAAACTCGAGCAGTTTCTTGAAAACTTGCTTCAGATATGAAACTTTGGGTATTCAGGGAAGCCCTTGTTATTCCCAATAAGATTGCCCGATAATAGATCGATTCATCCAAAGCTCGCCCTGCTCGTTCCGCTCGCAATAGTCCTATTAATTCCCCAGGTAAAAAAACATTAGACATTCCATCTTCGGAAACCCGTACTTTTGATGTTACTTGGCGTATAATAATCTCTATATGTCTATTATGGATCTGTACCCCTTGGGATCGATAAACCTTTTGGATCTTATTAACCAAAGAGATACGACTTTGGGCGGTGGTTAGCTCAGCTCCAATCAAGAATCCCCAGGGAACCCCAAGAATTCTTGGTATACGCTCATTCCAATCCTCAATTCTCCTTTCGAGATTCGGCGATAGTGAATCAATTGAACGCGCTTCGAATATTTGTTCCACTTTTGGAAGACCTTGCGTTATATCACTAGATCTCGATTTTTCATATATAAAGGTAACTAACCTATCCCCTTTGTAAAGGATTTTTCCATAATGACCATGAACAGTTGCTCCTATAGTGGCCAAATAAGGCTTAGCTGCTCTTATAACAAAGGAGTCCATATTAACAATGAAAATTTGACCAGATTTTTTTATGTGCGATTTAAATAGACATACATTTTCGCAAATAAATTGTCCAAGGTGAATTATTGCCAATGTCTCCTCCCATGAGTCATGATGGAGAAAGTGCCAATTCAAATGGAATGGATCCAACATGATGTTACTGTCGAAATTTGACATCCTTTTATTTTCATCTATTAAAGAGTATTTAAGCCCTTGAAGTACTTGGAAGGTTTGTTTCAAATTGTCAAGGAAGAAGTATTTTTTTAACAAGATCTGATTATGTGTTAATAAATAGTAAGATGAAGAAAAATTCGATATACTAGGTACAATAGCGCCTAAGAGCCCAAAAATATCTCGAATAAGAATTCTTGGATTCGATTCTTTTACCGCATTGGGATATTTCGAATTCTTGAATAAACCAATTCGAGAACAGTTGGATGCCGACAAAATCATCAAAGATGGGTATTCTTTATTTCGATTCAACAAGGTGCCAATAGCTTCTTGATATTGGCTAAGTGATTGAATCTTCGCCTTGGAATAAAAGGAATTGGTATTGTTGCGATCTAACCCATTATTGGGAATCGGTCCTGCACTTGTCCTATCATACCTTCTTCTTGTATATGAAATAGTGGACTTGACTAACTCAATTCTTAGGAAATCGCGAATCAGATCATTTGTTCTTAACTCAACAAGGGAAGTACGAGCCCCCTCTTTTTCTTCTTGTTCCCAATTCACTATCAAGCAAGTTCGAACGAATTGACTATTCGTGTGATAAATTCTTTGAGTTAACTTGCTATTTTCATGAGAAATAAAATTGACAAGTCGAAGTTGGAGATTATCCTCTTCTTGCAGGAGATCTTGCGGGAAAAGTCTTGCTAGATTTCTCCCTTCGTCCATTTCATATGCGACTGCAGGTCGAACTGAAACAAAATACTTTTCCTTGCTTTTGAGAATTTTTTTCCGTTGAACATAAACCCAATTTTTTCTTTTTTTTGAGTCCTTAGAATCTTTTTTTTTTCTTTCTGGTGGTATCAAACTGGCGCCTAATATCTTATCCGCCTCTTCAGGAAAATGAATATCTCCGGAAAAGATTTTTAGTTCCGTATGGCTTTTTTTTCTCTTAACTCGGACCAATCCACCTAGTCGACTTCTTGTATTTTTTGTGAGTTGTGTATCCACTCCAATAATACTATTGTCAAGTACCTTTAGGGATGAGGATCTCGGCAAGATATGCAGTTCTTGAAGAATGAAAAAAAACCGATCTACTTCTTTTTGGTATTTTAGACTAAATTCTTTTGTTCCTCGATGCTCAATAAAACCCTCTTTTTTTAAGATAGAATCTTCCTCCGGGCTCCCATATTCGTCCTCTGAGTCTTCCTCTGAGTCTTCTTCTAAAGCCCCATATTCGTTCTCTGAGCCATCTTCACGGCTCCCATATTCTTCTTCCTCTAGAGTTTCATATTCGTCTTCTCGAGTTTTATATTCGTTCTCTGGGTTCCCATATTCTTCTTCTGAGTCTTTCTCTAGAGCCCTATATTCGGCCTCTAGGATCCCATATTCATCTTCTAGGGTTTCATATTCGTCTTCTAGAGTCCTATATTCGTCTTCTAGGGTTTCATATTCGTCTTCTAGAGTCCTATATTCGTTCTCTGGGCTCTCATATTCGTCCTCTGAGTCTTCCTCTAGAGTCCTATACTCTTCCTCTCGGGTCCGATATTCTTCCTCTAGGGTCCTATATCGAAATTTAACAATTCCTGAACCCCTTTTATCTTTTCTGTATCCTGGATCGTCAAAATAAGCAAAAATAGTATTTCTACGTAAAACACCCATAAAGGGTATTTCAATCGAAATCCCCAAACAGGATATTAGCTCTTTTTCTTGTTCTTGATGATATTGTAATGGAATGACGAACCTATTTCTTCGCTTTTTCGCCAACAAATCCGAATTATCTTGAAGAATAGAAGGATAGACAAAATTCCAATGATTGTTGGACACGATTCGATCTGGCGTTAAATAATCAAGAATTTCCTTATCTTTTTTACCAAAAGTATCCAACAGTCTATGGCTTACTTGATCATTAGCCATTGAGAGGTCAAAGATATATCTTCCGTCAAGAGAAAAAGAATAAGTATTCATTTGATCTTGATCCTTGTGCAGCGAAAAGGATGCTATACTGGATCTGCACATACTTACTGACAATATCCATAAATGGCTTGTTTTTGGTAATCGACGAAGATTACCATATTGATATTCGGGCGCATGGTAAACATCAGTACTCCAGTGCATTTCCCCGTCTGATTCGGAATAAATATGCTTTTGTACCTTTTCTTTAAAATGCAAAGTGGATGTTCCGGCACGAATCTCCGCAATTACTTGTTCCGATTCTACATATTGATCATTTTGCACTAGAATAAGGCTTTTTAACGGAATATTCACACTATGTAGAATATCCTGACTCTGAATAGTTACACGCAAGTCTATATAGCATAGAAAAGCAGGCTGCCCATGACGGGTACGTGTGGGGTGAACCAAATCCTCNTTGAATTGGATTTTTCCATTCGAGGGGGATCGTACAAGGTCGGCAGTACCCCCTGTGAATACTCCACCAGTATGAAAAGTTCTTAATGTTAGTTGAGTCCCTGGCTCACCAATTGATTGACCCGCAATAATACCTACAGCTTCTCCCAATTCGACCAGATCGCCATGAGTGGGACTCCGCCCATAACATAATTGACAGATCCAAGATGCGCTCCGGCAAGTAAAAGGAGTTCTAATATATATGGGTTGTGCCCGAAACGGTTGTGCTCGAAAGGCAGTTATGAATCGATTGACTAATCCAATTCCAATATCTTGATTTCGAGCAGCAATGCATCGTGAACCGATATATATATCGTCTGCTAATACACGACCAATTAGTGTTTGGACAAAAAGTTTTTCTNTCATCCCATTTTGAGGACTCACAGAAATACCTCGGATAGTACCACAATCTCTTCTACGCACAATAATATGTTGAACTACTTCAACAAGTCTGCGTGTAAGATATCCAGCATCCGCTGTTCGTACAGCAGTATCTACAACCCCTTTGCGGGCTCCGTANCAGGAAATTATATATTCTGTNAAAGAAAGTCCCTCGCGTAAATTGCTTTGAATAGGTAAATCAATCATTTGTCCTTGAGGATCNGCCATTAACCCTCTCATCCCTACTAATTGGTGTACCTGAGATGCATTTCCTCTAGCTCCTGAAAAAGACATTAGATAGACTGGATTAGAAGGATCCGTTATCCGAAAATTCGAATTCATTTCTTGTTTCAAATATTCACTTGTAGCATACCATATTTCAACGGATTGGCGTAATTTTTCTACTGCGTGTACAGCCCCATAATAATAGTGTTTCTCCAAAAGAAAACTCTGTTGTTCTGCATCTTGGACTAACCATCCTTTAGAGGGTATTGTTAAAAGATCCTCGATTCCTAAAGAAATCGATGTAGTAGTGGCTTGATGGAAGCCCAGAGCTTTTATTTGATCCAGTATATGGGATGTATATCCCATTCCGAAATGATCTATTAATCTGCTAATAAGTCGTTTCATAGCAGTTCCGTCTATCTCTTTATTATGAAAGACCAGGTTGGCCCGTTCCGCCATACATAAGTACCCCCTTTTTTGACTGAGTAGGATTCGACAATTGCTGAGTAGGATTCGACAATAGGCCTGAGTCAGTGATTCGAAAACTTAATTTACCCCCTTTCCTCAATCTCAATCTGAATTTGNGTGGCAAAAAAGATGGTACTAGCGAAATCGTAATGCCCCCCGAAAGGGGCATCGCCGAATCTAACTTCCTTGTTTAGATTTAGATAGTGTATGAATAGGCTCGACTAAATCCTTGTATGGCTTCCTCTATTTCTCTATAAAAAGAAATATGACCAAGAGTGGTTCGAATGTATATAGAACGGGTTTCTTTTTTTCTATTTCCGACTATTAGATAGTAGGCATAAATNTCATGATAAGTCCCAAAAGATTCATATTGAACTTCAATCGGAACTTCTCTTGATCCAATGACGCGTTGATCTAGTTTCCATCGTAGCCACAAGGGACTGTTTAAACNGATTCGTTTCTGTCTATAAGCTCCCAGTGCATCATAGGAACTAGAAAAATGGGGTTCTTTATCTTTCGTATAATTATTATTATTGTAATTTACTTTTTTATTTGGATAGTTTTCGCAACTATTATATCTATTATATCTATTTGCACAAATACCTCGACGATTTCCAATCGTTAATACATAAAGTCCGATAAGCATGTCTTGGGTTGGCACGCAAATAGGATCTCCAATAGCGGGAGACAGGAGATTCATATGAGAAAACATAAGTAAACGGGCTTCTGCTTGAGCTTCCAAGGATAAAGGTAGATGAACAGCCATTTGATCCCCATCAAAGTCCGCATTGAAACCCTTACACACTAATGGATGTAAACAAATAGTACGCCCCTCTACTAAAGTGGGTTGGAAGGCCTGTATGCCTAATCTATGCAGGGTAGGTGCTCTGTTCAACAGTACAGGATGCCCCCNCATAACTTCTTGAAGTATTTCCCATACAATGGGTTCCTTTTCCCAAATTTTCCTTTTAGCAATCCTGACATTAGAAGTAGCACGTTTCGTGATTAAATCGCGAATTACAAATAGCTGAAAAAGCTTTATTGCTATCTCTAGAGGTAATCCACATTGATGTAATGAAAGCGAAGGACCCACAACAATGACAGAACGCCCCGAGTAATCGACCCGTTTCCCAAGCAGAGTCTCGCGAAACCTCCCCTCTTTACCCTCAATTACATCTGAAAGTGACTTGTATACTTTATTGTGACCATCCCTCGTCGGTTGTCCGCGAGACCCACTATCAAGAAGTGTATCCACGGCTTCTTGTACCAATTTTTCCTGGCACATTACTAAATCGGCTGGCGCTAATTCACTTCTTTTTAATAGATAGGCAAGGTTGTTGTTCCGACGGATAACTCTCTTATAAAGTTCATTAATATCCGAAGTCACTACTTTATCCCCAGACCTATAAACAATGGGTCTCAATTCGGGAGGAAGAACTGGTAATAAGCACAAAACCATCCATTCTGGTTCTACATTTGTTTGAATAAAATGTTTTGCCAATTGCATTCGTCTAATTAAAAAAACTTTTCTTATTCGTCTTTTTCTATCTTCCCATTCATCTCCACTATACCCCTCATCTTCTAATTCCTTCCATTCAACCAAGGAATTCTCTATAATAATTCGCAAATCCAAATCTGCTAATTGTTCTCTAATAGCACCTGCTCCTGTCGCAATTTCCCGATTTCGAAATGTTGCAAAGCCTGGGGTAGAAAAAAAGGGAGAAATGCTGTGGTTACAGGATGCAATTTCATCTTCGAATAAACCTCGTAATCGTAAGAAAGTAGGTTTTTTAGCGCTGGGCCTAGCAAAAGAGAAATCGCCGTATACTAGGCCTTCCAATTTCTTAAGAGGTTTATCTAAAAGATTCGCGATATAACTAGGAAGACCTTTCAAATACCACACATGAGTCACTGGACATGCCAGTTTGATGTATCCCATTTGATATCTTCGTATCCGAGAATCAACAAATTCTACCCCGCATTTTTGACAAAACCTTTCGTCTTCGTTTTCCGCTACGCTCGCTCGAGAATTTCCACAAGCACAAATTCCGCTTTTTATGGGTCCAAAGATTCTTTCGCAAAACAATCCATCTTTTTCTGGTTTATCGGTTTTATAATGAAAAGTGGAGGGCCTTGTGACTTCGCCAACGACTTCCCCATTAGGTAGGATTTTGTTAGCCCAAGCCTTTATTTGTTGGGGGGAAACGAGTCCAATTTGAAGTTGTTTATGTTTATATTGGTCAATCATAAAATAGAAATAAGAAAAAAATTTATATTTATTCTGATCAAACATCCTCCCTATTAACCTGAAAGTTCTTCTCAGATACAAGGAAATGGTTCAGTTCTAGAGCCAAAGATCGTAGTTCTCGAACGAGCACTCGAAAAGATTCTGGAGGATCCTCGTGATTAGGCACTCTTTTTCCCCAGATCGTAGCATTAAGTATTTCTTGGCGAGCTATAAGATGATCAGATTTATAAGTAAGTATCTCTTGTAAAATATGAGCAACACCAAATCCTTCTAAAGCCCAAACTTCCATTTCTCCTACTCGTTGTCCCCCTTGTTTGGCTCTTCCTCTAACGGGTTGTTGGGTAACAAGTGAGTAGGGCCCAGTAGAACGTCCATGGATTTTTTCATCAACTTGATGAATTAATTTTAAAATATAGGACTTCCCTATTAGAACAGGTTGTTCGAAGGGATCTCCTGTTCTTCCATCAAATATTCTGCTTTTTCCCGGGTACTCGGGTTCAAATACCCATGGATTTTTTGTTTGTTTACTGGCTTCATATAATTCCGAAAAAACAAGTTTTCTTGAAGCCTCTTGCTCATATCTCTCATCAAAGGGTGCTATTCTATAATGTTTCTTTAGCAGATCCCCTGCTAATCCGAGCGAGCTTTCAAATATTTGTCCCACATTCATTCGTGAGGGTACTCCTAGGGGATTGAAGACCATATCAACAGGTGTTCCATCTTGCAAATAGGGCATATCTTGCCTAGGCAAAATTTTGGAAATGATCCCCTTATTCCCGTGTCTTCCTGCTACTTTATCCCCAACTTTGATTTCACGTTTCTGTAAAATATATACACGAACCATTATGTCGAGGGGGTCCCTCTGGATCCATTTCACATCGATAACGCGCCCTCTTCCACCTATAGGTAGTTTGAGAGAAGTTTCTTTTGAAGTGGATACCTCAAGACCAAAAATGGCCCGTAATAATCCAGCTTCCGCGATATACGAGGATTCGCTCGCTATCTGAGGCGTTAATTTACCTACTAAAATATCGCCTGTTTCTACCCAGGATCCCAACCTCACAACTCCATTTCTGTCCAAATTGCGGAGTAAATGTTCTTCTAGATGTGGTATTTCTTTAGTGATTTTTTCAGCGGAGCCTTGGCTTGTCGTATCCGTCTGAATTTCATATTTTCGGATGTGAAAAGAAGTATAAATATCCTCATATACCAAACGTTCGCTAATTAGTACTGCGTCTTCAAAATTGTAACCCTCCCACGGCATATAAGCTACTAAAACGTTTTTTCCTAAAGCAAGTTCCCCACCAACTGTAGCTGCTCCCTCCGCTAAAATTTGCCCTTTTTTAATGGATTTACCCCGCGAAACCCGAGGTTTTTGGTGCATACAAGTATTTTTGTTAGAGCGCCGATGGGCAACTAAAGGAATACTTATAGTCTTCCCACTACTTGATAAAAGGATCTTCTGACTATCACTAGAAATGATCTTTCCCTCGCGTTCGGCTATAATGGAAACCCTCGAATCTAGAGCTGTTTGGCGTTCCAATCCAGTTCCAACAATACACTTCTCGGACCGAGAAAGTGGAACTGCTTGGCGCTGCATATTAGAACTCATTAAAGCCCGATTCGCATCATTATGCTCAATAAAAGGAATGAGAGAACCTCCAATAGAAAAATATTGGAAAGGAAAAATACTTCTAACATGAATCTGTTCCCATGCAATAGTCAGGAATTCTTGACGGTATCTAGCTGGAACAACTTGTTCTTCCTGAATACCCTGATTCAAGGACAAAGAATTTCCTGCTGCTATCATATAATATTCATCTCTATTTGGTGATAAATAAACCACCTGTCTCTCTTTTTTTTCTTTTGCTTTCTCAGATATTTCATAAAACGGACTCTCTATAGATCCCCACCAGTGATCAATTCTCGCATGAATAGCTAAGGATCCAGTAAGTCCAACATTGATGCCTTCGGACGTGTCAATTGGACAAATACGCCCGTAGTGACTCGGATGAATATCTCGGCTCCGAAAACTCGCAGTTCTCCCCGTCAATCCTCCAGGACCCAAACAACTCACTTTTCGCCCATGAACCGTTTGTGTCAATGGATTGGTTTGGTCAAAAACTTGAGATAAGGGGTATGTGCCAAAAAAGGTCTCATAAGTAGTTATTAATAAAATCGAAGTTGAAGTTGGAGTTACCAAAGTTTGTGGAGTCGGTTTCGATTGACGTATGAATACTCTACGGATAGTTTTTTGAATCGCATGTTGTAAACGGCCAAGAGCCAGTCCGAATTGATCTTGTAACAGATCCGCAACCGAACGAATACGTTTATTTTTCAAGTGATTCATATCGTCATCGTCAAGTATACCCGTTCCAAATTTCATTCCAATCAAATGATCCGTAGCGGCCAATACATCTCGTGGTAACAAGAATGTATTGTTCTGAGGTATATTAAGATTCAGTCTCCGATTCATATTTCGTCGACCAACTCTTCCTAATTCACATTTTTGTTGAAAAAATTTCTTTTGTAATTCCTCACATAAGGACTCCGAAAATACCAGGTCCCCGCCTACACAAGCAAATTGTTGATAAAACTCCAAAATAGCTTTTTCTTTTGACTCAATCCTCTTTTTCTCCTTAGCATTCGGGAAAGACAAGAAAATTTCGGGGTAGGAAACATTATCCAAAATTTCTCTTAGATTCGAACCCATAGCTGATGATAGAACTAAAATGGATATCTTTTGTTTTCTACTCACGCGAGCCCATATCCTTTCTTTTTTATCAATTGCTAATTCCGATCTTCCTCCCCAATCTGATATTATAGTCCCGGTGTATATAGAAATTCCCTTATGGTCTAATTCGGAGCGGTAGTAAATACCAGGACTTAGCAATATTTGATTGATCACAATTCGGTATATTCCATTTATTATAAAGGTTCCTAAGGAATTCATTATAGGAATGTTTCCAATAGAAATGGTTTGCTTTTGCACATCGAAACCAAAAATTAATCTCGCGGATACATATAATTCAGAAGAATAAGTGAGTGATTCATACACAGCATCCCTTTCTTTTATCGAGGGTTCTAGCAATTGATATCCTTTCGCAAATAATTGAAATGCAATTTCGTGATCTGGATCTTTAATTGTTGGAAACTTCTCAAGTTCTTCTGCCAAGCCTTGATTAATGAACCTACAAAATCCCTCGAATTGGATCTGACTAAATCCGGGTATTGTGGACATTCCCTCATTTCCATTCCGGAGCATCTTAATCTTAAGTTTCCTATTTATCGAAGAAAAATTCCATTATCAGCTCACTCTTTATCAATCCCTACGGATCAATCTAGCAATCATGGAATCTATATTCTGTTTACTGAATCACATGAAATTCTAGGGAACTCCACATACGTATTTCATATATGTATTTCATATATATGAATAAAGATAATTTTGACGAAAGTTCTACTTTTGCAGGGGTAGAAATGGAATTAAAATGAATGGATAAAAAAGTCCTAGAAAAAATTCTGCCACTTAAACTTTATGATATTCTAATCAGATTGGATAGCAAAGATTTCTCGTTTTATCTCCTTTCTATGAAAGAAATAAAGCCATAATAATTTATAAGCACTAGAAAGTTTGACTTTAGTTCGATTTAGAATTTAGAATAGTACGCTTAGTTTTATTTTCAAAAAGAATTTGAAGGTTATTTTTTGTTTCGTAGTAATAGAATTGCTGAAAAATAAAGGATTTCGTTGTAGAATCCTAAAATAAAGTACTTACTTTTTTGAAGTACTTGCTAATCTAGTTATCCACCTATTCACATATCCTTTCTTTTATCGTAATTTCACTTGTGCGGGCCAAGAAAAGAAGGCCAGGCCATAATCTATATCAGAGCAAATTTCCTCTTTTTATTCAAGATATTTAATGCAATGAAAAATTAAAGCATGATTCCCTGTAGGGATATGTACATAAGGGGCTTCCGTAGATAATAATGCTGTTCGGACCTGGAGTTTACCTATATACAGATTAGGGAAACTATTACTCTATTTTATTATGCCATTAAAGGAGAGAATACCGATTTAAGAGTCGTTTACTACTGCAATTCAAAAAAAAAAAATTCTAGTTAATGGTTCCAATTTGTTCTGAATTTTGCAGTCTGTGACTGGAAATCCACTTTTGCTCCTTTGCCATTTCAATAGAATAGAAAGAAAATTCTCCTTTGCCATCTCAATAGAATAGAAAAAAAGGGGGTTTTAGTAAGAAAATATGGATGAATACTTGTTCTTTTCTCGATTTTAGATCGGATTTTTTGGCGGCATGGCCAAGTGGTAAGGCAGGGGACTGCAAATCCTTTATCCCCAGTTCAAATCTGGGTGCCGCCTGATCAATATAATACTTAGGATTATAGTACTAATCAAACTCCAAAATTTCGTACCCTCATAAGTTGGGGCAAGAGAGTAACTAGGTCTGGCGATACTGGATTTTGAGAATCCATACCCTAGTTCTATCCTCAAACGAGGCTTTGCTTTGGCGGCAGTGGCCCAAACGGGGAACTACCAACAGAGATGAGGTAGCGTTTCCTTATTCTTTTATTAATTTGAATTGATTCGGGAATTTAAAACTTCCAAAGGTCCCTAAGTCTTTTTTCAATCTAAGATTGAAGAAGGGACTTTCACTAAAGTAAAGGCTACGGATTCTGTCGAGAATCAGATTGAATAGGCTGATCAAAAATCAATTTCGGAGTTGTGGAGTGGATAAGGTCTCCTCACTCTTTCTATGAAAGAGTGAAAGTGGGGCAGTAGGGTTTAGGTCAAAAATAAACATGGGTAAAGTAGGTATCCAATAAATATTTATCTATCCTAATTTTATGGTATATTCTGACGTCCTTTGCTTATAAAAAGATAACAAAAGGAAGAAAAAATCTCTCTATTCCCGCATCTTCTACTTCTATTCAGGACATTCCCACACTCTTTCTTTTTTAAGGAAAAGGTATATGTATCATATTTATACTTAATACTCTCCAATTCCACCAGAAATCATATAAGAATTTGATAGGAGTAAATTCCTTTAACCGATTCATCCATAGTCTTAGAGCAGAATTTTGACTCTGTACCCTTAATTCCACTATGATTATTGATCAATAGTAGAATAATTCCTTCATAGAAATAGGAGACATAATTTACATGGATATAGTAAGTCTCGCTTGGGCTGCTTTAATGGTAGTCTTTACATTTTCTCTTTCGCTAGTAGTATGGGGGAGAAGTGGACTCTAGGGATACTACTAATTGATTGAGTAGTCGAATTGTAGTATCAACTCTTTTCTTTAATTGATCATTTTATTTTGTATTAATCATTTTGCCAAACTTTATTTTTTCTCTCTTTCTTTAGTTTTGTTTCACTCTTGTAAAAAAACTCTTTTCTTTTAAGAAAGAGTCGTTCTATTCTACTATGTTTGATTCTACTATAATAGAAATAGAAAGAAATAGAATAGAAAGAGCGATTCTAGTAATTAAGAATTTCTACTAGAAGTGACGAGTAAAAATAAAGTTCTTTACATAAGAAAATTAGACTTTCTTACACGAAGCTATTCACAACATATCGCACATTTTCCATTTATACTCTTTTCTTATTCTTAGAAATTTTTTTTGTTCTTTTTTTTTTTGAAGGATCTCGCGTGAAGCATCTCGCGTCATTTTTAAGTATGAAAGATTCGCAGGTTTTTTCCTTTTATTTACTTTTTTTCTTTTATTATAGTCTATTCTCGTATTATTTTTCTCCCTCTCCATGGATTCTTTCAATGAAGAATTGTCTTCGATTTTTTTGATTTTGACTTGCTTGAAATTAAGTGGATGCAGTGAAAAAAGAAGTTGAATTAGATTACTATTTCAATCTACTAATATATTCTATGTAGATTCAAGATAATATAATAGAAAGAATGTAAAGTGTGGTAGAAAGAACTACATATAGTTCTTTCTACCACACTTTAGGATTCCAACCGGATCCTTTCATTTAAGACTTGGATTTTTATTTTCTTTAATCCCTTTTTCATTTCTTCAATGATTAATTGGAATTCCAATTAATCATTTTGGCTGGCTGTTTTTACATAAATAATAAGTAAAAAGGCAGTAGGAACTAGAATGAACAATGCAGTAGCAATAAATGCGAGAATATTTACTTCCATAACGTCTTTATTTTATTTTTTCACAATAACTCGGGATGTAATCCCATGGAGAGGAAAAGGGGGTATCCCTCTAAATTCAAGGGGAGGGCTTGCATTCTGATAATACTGAATCAATTCAATATTATGAATATTGGATCTATCAAATCAATTCATGGTTGATAGTAGGATAATATAACATATGAAGATGCCTTATCCATACTAAGACCAAAATAGGTTTTTTGATTGGATTCGGAACCCCTCCATTTTTCATCCTTTTCGACTTTTGCTTTTCTATTTCCCTTCCTTTTTCTTTATTTCCCTTCCTTTTTCTTTATTTCCCTTCCTTTTTCTTATAGTTATACATACTATTATGTATGTATTATATAACCGACTTTCTATGGGTCACATAGACATCCAAATAAGCAGTAGAAGTAGAAATGAGATGGAAAAAAGAGGATCTTAAATAAAAAAGATCCAATATTTAAATTTATGAAAAAGAGCGTTTGCTTGGTTTTTATTTTATTAGGTTACTGTCAATATCTGCTTTTTGGGTCTAAAGATGAGAGCAGATTCATAAAATGGACTGAGAATGAGGTAGATTCTTTCCAAGAATTCATTGAATATACACAAAGTTGGAACTACAAAATGGAAGTGGTGTGGTTTAACCCCTAAAAAGGAACTAATTATATTAAATTCATTCTCTAACAATAAACGAATACAATTTGTGTATGGATTGGATTCTGGTAAAATACCGTAACTCTATGCCTTAAGATAAGAGTCAAATAGGAAGTTAAGATGAGGATGGTAGCATCATATCATAAAAAGAGAGTAATATCCTAAATTATACTAATCCACGTATGATATGTATGTCTTTCCTTATCAACCGGAAGTAGTTAAAAAAAAGATTCCTATAAAGCTCTCTTTTTATTGAGAGCTGCGAAATAAAAAAAGTAAAGTAAGGGTTCTCCATAGATATTTGATCTTGCCTTCTGCCTCCCCCTTTTTCAGGGAAATTCTTGATGAAAAAAAGGAAAGATGAATTTTTTCATTCATTGAACCCTAGTTCGGGACTGACGGGGCTCGAACCCGCAGCTTCCGCCTTGACAGGGCGGTGCTCTAACCAATTGAACTACAATCCCTGCGGGGTGTATGGCATACCTATTCTTAAATAGAACCCTAAGAAGATTCGTCTGTTGTACTCTAAGAAATAGATGAATCATATACTACTACACTCACATAGGATATGTGGGTATAGTGAGAGTGGCATAACTAGTATGCCGCGATTTTTTATCCCTAAAAACAACTGATAATCCACCTTTCAATAAGAAAACTGTTTTCTTTGTAAGAAAAGAATCAGAGAGATATGGCTTAGAAATCCATTTTCCCCTTCTTTTCTCTTTATCCTTTATTTCTATGGATCAGATATTTTTTTATGGAAGAAAAAAAGGATTTAGTTCATATTCACGAAGCCCTAGATTTTTGGGCCGAGCTGGATTTGAACCAGCGTAGACATATCGTCAACGAATTTACAGTCCGTCCCCATTAACCGCTCGGGCATCGACCCAGGAAGAATTTATTCTAGGGTTTTGATAATCTATGATTAACCTCTTTTTATAATACTCCCTACCCCCAGGGGAAGTCGAATCCCCGCTGCCTCCTTGAAAGAGAGATGTCCTGAACCACTAGACGATAGGGGCATCACTAGACGATAGTGCTATATAGAACCACTCGTCATTATACTATAATGATAGTATGAGCAGTTTTTTGGAATTGTCAATATACTCGAATCGAAGAGTATAAATAGATCAAAGCAAAGAGTCTTTCCTACTTTTCTATTATGCTTTCATAGGATTTTTTTTTTAGTTGATGGTTAGATTAATTCACGGATCATCCCCTGCTTTTTAGGGAAATTCCTTTTACTTTTAATAGAATAGATTAATAAAAAGGATTCTAGATTAGTTCAGTACAGATATTGATTTGATTGCTCTAACAGGAAAAAGAGTCCAATTTCATTTATTTTTTGCAATTTAAACTCTGTGCTTCGTTTAGTGTTTAGACCAAAAATATGGCATCTCATACTAAACGAAGTCATAAAATTCAATAAAAAACAGAGACATTTTCAAAAAAAAAAAAGAAAAAAGTGAATGAATTTAGTAGAAAAGTACTCTATCGGATTCGAACCGATGACTTCGGTCTTGCCGTGGCATTACTCTACCACTAAGGGAAAAGCCCTTTATCGGATTTGAACCGATGACTTATGCCTTACCATGGCATTACTCTACCACTGAGTTAAAAGGGCTTTTTATTCAAAAATTAGCCACTTTCATTTACCATTATAGATCTACTGCATAATGTAGAAAATATATGTATATATTAATGTACATAATATATGTATATATAGATATATATGTAGAGATTTTATTTTCTCTATTGAGATATAGAAGTTTATTCATGGTGAGGTTCAAAAAAAAAAGGCCAAAGGGGCAATAAGAACTGCTGTTAAAAAAATGGTAGACTTTGTTTTTTTTATCTTTAGCCTATTCACTTTTCACGTGCTCAGAATGTTCTGCAGAATTAGGACTTTTTTCTTCTATTGTCTGATCTTATGATGAGAACTTTCTCCATTTATGTTTTATTTCCCTTAAGTCTAATTGGGGGGGTATAAAGGAATTCGCCCTCCTCATATACCCATATGGCTGGGTATTGTATTAATTTTCAGTGATATACTTCTTATCTGTTTTGGTGCGAGATTGAAACAATTTTTCACAGGCATTCCTTAGAAAAACCTTCGAGTTCAAAACTTTTCTATTTTTCAGTTTTGGACGGATTTTTTGCAGCAATTTTCAACGGGGACCCTTTGGAAATAGAAATAGTACTTGAATATTATCCAAAAGGTGTATTTTGAACAAACTATATTGGAGTTTTATCAACAATTTTATTCTAAAAAGTGCGCAGTTGAATTTGTACTGCAGAGTATAAAAATTATTCTACAGCCTGCCTAACAAAAAAGAAAAGGAAGAAAGGGATTGATGGGTACTCTCGCCTATATCTCTTAGTGTATATTGTAGGAATAATCAAACTATAGAATACGAAGAATACGATCCTAATCGAAATGCATACATTTGGTTCATACGCTAGTGGCATGGTAAGAAGAGATTTCTTTTACAGACTAGAGAGGGGCCATCGAAATCCTAAATTAAAGGCCTGCCATTGAAGTACCAACTGCTCACTTTTCTCCGTAGGTGGGATTAGCTTCCTCCTCGAATCGCTACCCTTGACAAAGGGTAGTGTTGGTATCATAATCTACATGTAGCGGGTATAGTTTAGTGGTAAAAGTGTGATTCGTTCTATTAATAACTGAATTTGAAATGATATACTTAAGGCATCCTTAAGTTTTTTTATATTCATATTCCGATGAAAACTTTAGTTCTTATAAAGGGTTTAATCCTTTTCCTCTCAATAGCATATTGAGGAAGAATATACATTCTCGCGATTAGTATCCAAAGACTAATGAAATTTGCATGCAAAATACAAATTTCATTATGAGTACAGAGGCGCGAAGCATAATTTTGCATTGGATTAAGTATTCCAATTGAATAAATATGAGTAAAGGATCTATGGATGAAGATACAAAAAAGTTTATTTCCAATCGTAACTAAATCTTCTTTTAGTTAAAAAAGAAATGGAAGCCCAATAGCTAAAAAACGATAGTTTTGGTTTACTAGAACCATCAGGATATTGTTTCAGCTCGGTGGAAACCCAACTCTTTTCCTCAGGATTTCTTGAATGAAATTAGGGAACGAAGTAAGTAGATTAGATAGATATTTAGGACTATCTCCTACTCTATAGGGATCATCTAGAAAGCAGAGAGCTTTGGTTCTATTCAGACAGAAAAGCTAACATAGATGTTAAGTGGTGAGAATAGCCATAAAGGAGCCGAATGAAATCAAAATTTCATGTTCGGTTTTGAATTAGAGACGTTAAAAATAATCAACCAACGTCGACTATAACCCCTAGCCTTCCAAGCTAACGATGCGGGTTCGATTCCCGCTACCCGCTCCATTCTGTATAAAAAGACTATTCTATTTGTCTAGACATGGTAGAGACTTGTATTCAACCTTTTTCGTCCACCAGTTTTTGGCCCTACAGAGCGGAGTAGAGCAGTTTGGTAGCTCACGAGGCTCATAACCTTGAGGTCACGGGTTCGATTCCCGTCTCCGCACTTAGCAGTCCATATAAATAAAAGGACTATTCTATTTGTATAGATATGATAGATTGTATAGATATGGTAGAGGGCTATATCCAACCCTTTTTTTTATTCAGCAGGTAGAAAAGAAAAAAGAAATAAAAGAAAGGCACAGTCTATTCCCCTTTAAAAGCAATTTTCTCTTGTTTGTCTCGGTAAATCCCCGGTTTAGGGCACCTTCTTGGCAAGTTCGATTTTCGCCCCCGAAGCACTCTTTTTTTTTTTTTTGAGTCGAGTGCAAAGGATAAGATAGGAAGGGATACGGTATTAGACTAACAACTACTTAATTTAATATAAGTAGTTAAGTAGTCAACTAGACTGAATTTTTTATCATAGTACCTTACTAAATTAAGCTGGCGAGCGACGGGAATCGAACCCGTACCTTCTCCTTGGCAAGGAGA